ATAATTATAATTTGGATGAAAAGGACTTACTGATGGAATTAACCATCTCGATAATATATCAAAATCTACTATTCCTTCATCAAAACGAATTCCTATGAATCCAATGAACAAAGTGAATAGTACCAATATGACTAGAGAAAATAGCATAGTATTGTCCGATTCATGAGGATACATAGAAGGATATTTTTTTCCAAAATGAGTACTAAAATATCGCATTGTCTTTCTTACATTATTATCAATTTTATATGTATCCTTTGAAAAAAGGGAGACTTTATTATTCATTGTGGATAAAAGTGAATTTCTATTGACTGTTTTAGGTGGTTCTTTTCCCCATATAGATATTGAATAGGACGAGCTGTTTTTAGTGCTACTATAATTTTGAAAATTAACACGCAAATATCCATCAAAAGTAAGTAAATACATCCGAAACATATAAAATGCGGTTAATCCCACTGTGAAAGAAGCTATTATTGCTAAAATGGGTGAATACAACCAACTGTCATTAAGAATTTCATCTTTGGACCAAAAACAAGCAAGAGGTGGAATACCACAAAGAGAAAGTGTACCTAATAAAAAAGCAATTCTTGTAATTGGAACATACCTTGTTAAACCGCCCATAAGAACCATATTCTGACTTTTCTCTGGCGAATATCCAACAATGGGTTCCATTGAATGAATAATAGATCCGGATCCCAAAAATAATAAAGCTTTAGAATAGGCATGAGTGATCAAATGAAATAAAGCAGCTCTATAAGAACCTATACCTAGAGCTAACATAATATAACCCAATTGAGACATTGTAGAGTAGGCTAAACTTTTTTTTATGTCTCCTTGAGCAAGAGCTAAAGTAGCTCCTAATAGTACTGTTATTACGCCTATTAAAGAAATTAGATTCATTATATAAGGTATGACTACGAAAAGAGGAAGAAGCCGAGCTACAAGAAAAATTCCCGCTGCGACCATCGTCGCAGCGTGTATAAGAGCCGAAATGGGGGTGGGTCCCTCCATGGCATCAGGTAACCATACGTGAAGGGGAAATTGTGCAGATTTTGCGATTGCGCCGACGAATAATAAACAGGCACACAAAGTAGCAAATAAAGAATTGACCTCATTATTATGAACCAAGTTATTAACTATTTCGAACAAATCCCGAAATTCGAAACTGCCTGTTATCCAGTAGAAACCTAAAATTCCTAATAATAAACCAAAATCCCCTACACGGTTAGTTACAAAAGCTTTTTGGCAAGCGCTTGCTGCAATCGGACGTGTAAACCAAAAACCTATTAATAAATACGAACACATTCCCACAAGTTCCCAAAAAATATAAATTTGTATCAAATTAGAGCTAGTAACTAATCCCAGCATGGAAGTATTGGAAAAACTCATATAAGCAAAAAATCTCAAATATCCTTGATCGTGGGACATATAATTATCACTATAAATAAGAACCATAATTCCCACAGTAGTAATTAGTATTGACATAATAGAAGTGAGTGGATCGATCACGTATCCGAATTCTAAGGAAAAATCATTATTGATGGTCCAAGACCATAGATATTGATAAATAAAACTTCCAGTTATTTGCTGAATAGACAATTTGGCCGAAAACGCCATAGTTATACTTAGCAGTAAAATGCTAAGAAAAGCCCACATACGACGAAGATTTTTTGTTGCTGTAGGAATAAGCAGAAGTCCAAATCCTATTGACATAGTAACTGGAAGTGGAATAAAGGGTATTATCAATGCATATTGATATGTATGTTCCATAAAAAACAATTTTTTCTTAATTTTTTTTTTTTACTTTTTCTCAGATATTTGATCATTCAAATATCTGATATGACAAAATACCTAAGTAAAGGTTTTTTACTAGTATAAAATACTAAATTTTTCATCATTCTAGTACTATGCATATTTTGATGATTTATATTTATAACCGCATTATCATTATATAGTAAGGAAAATAAATTCTACCAAAAACAGTACTTAATTCTAATGTTCTAATGAATTTTTTTTTTAGTTTCATATTATATTTTTTTCTCCCTCCATATGGGGAAACGTATATGTGTTTGTATTTTTTATGTTATAACATATATTATATGTGGGATAAGTATGTATAATGACGAAAAAGAATAATCCATTTTGAACAATACATGTCTTTCACATACAACGAGAAAAATGAGTACTCCTTTTTGAATGGCGGTTCCAAAAAAACGTACTTCTATATCAAAAAAACGTATTCGTAAAAATATTTGGAAGAAGAAGGGATATTTAAATGCAGTAAAAGCTCTTTCTTTAGCTAAATCGATTTCCACAGGGCATTCAAAGAGTTTTTTTGTGCAACAAACAAGCAATAAAGTCTTGGAATAATTTTACATACCATGAAGAACTGAAACTTTTTAATTAAAAATGAATGATTCGCATTAACTATGTCTATCAATTCCCCTTTCTAGTTGGAAAGGGGAATTGATAGACATTGAACTCTTTTTTTATATATCTAGCCAAAAACCTAATTGAATTTATTCGATATGGTATCATAAATTATGGACACAAGGAAGAGTATTAATACTTGATAGTACGAAGGTATCGAAATGAGACTAAGGTATGAAAATCATTAGAAAAATTCCTTGGATTTAGTGATTAAATTTTATATATATAAAAAACCTATTTTTTTGATACAATCAATCTTTTTTTTGTTTGGGTCTATGGAATCATAAACAAAAAAGACAAAAAGAAAGTAATTTTTAATTTTATATCTCGATTGAGAACAACACTATTGATTTCCTGCTGTTTTGGGATAGTTTCTAGTATGTGAAAGTTTATTGTTAAAACTGAACCCTACGTCGGATACTAACTAAGGTTATTATGAAAAATTCACATATTAATTTTGAGGTTTATTCGTCGATTCTAAAGTTTCCTAAACTATATTGAATCCTTGAATCTCGACAAGTCAACATGAATTGACTATTATTTATTAATATTTTTAGTAAGCCGCCATGGTGAAATCGGTAGACACGCTGCTCTTAGGAAGCAGTGCTAGAGCATCTCGGTTCGAGTCCGAGTGGCGGCATCCTCTAAAAGAGACATAATGGATCTTATAATGTATTTAATTCCCAATTAAAATTCTGTAATAGGGCTCCCTTCTTTTTATGATATTTGTGACTTTAGAACATATATTAACTCATATCTCTTTTTCGATCATTTTAATGGTGTTTACGATTCATTTGATGACCCTATTATTCCACGAAAACATAGGATTATGTGATTCGTCGGAAAAAGGGATGATAGCTACATTTTTATCTATAACAGGCTTATTAGTTATTCGTTGGATTTATTCGGGGCATTTCCCATTAAGTAATTTATACGAGTCATTAATTTTCCTTTCGTGGAGTTTTTCCATTATTCATATTATTTCCAAGATTAAGATAGGGAGCTGTAAAAATGATTTAAGCACAATAACGGCACCCAGTGCTATTTTTATGCAAGGTTTCGCCACATCAGGTCTTTTAACCGAAATGCATCAATCTGCAATATTAGTACCTGCTCTACAATCTCAATGGTTAATGATGCACGTAAGTATGATGTTATTGAGCTACGCAGCTCTTTTATGCGGATCATTGTTATCAGTCGCTCTTCTAGTTATTACATTTAGAAAAAGCATCGATATCTTTTGTAAGGGCAATTATTTATTAAGAAAGTCAGTTTTATTTAGCGAGATCGAATACTTGAATGAAAAAGGAGGTGTTTTTAAAAACACCTCCTTTCTTTCATTTCGAAATTATTACAACTATCAATTGACTCGGCGTTTGGATTATTGGAGTTCTCGTACCATTAGTTTAGGGTTTACTTTTTTAACCATAGGCATTCTTTCTGGAGCAGTATGGGCTAATGATACATGGGGATCTTATTGGAATTGGGATCCCAAGGAAACTTGGGCATTTATTACTTGGACCATATTCGCGATTTATTCACATACTAGAACAAATAAAAATTTACAAGATATGAATTCGGCACTTGTGGCTTCTATAGGATTTCTTATAATTTGGATATGCTATTTTGGGATCAATCTATTAGGAATAGGTCTACATAGTTATGGTTCATTCACATTAACATAATTTCGAATTGAATAAACTACACGAAGAATACATAAGAAGATTGTCTCGTACTCATATATAACGAAAGTTTGTGCTACTTTTTGATAACCGTTTGAGTCAAATGGTTATCAAAAAGTCGAGAGGCGTCTCATTCCAATTCTAATTCATTTAATTTTTTTCTTTTGCATGGTATATCGAATGGTTTTAAAAATATTAAATTCAAAGAATTCTAAGACTTTCTGTTTGAGTAATGAAAACTATCTATAAAAATAATTAGATAGGATAGTTTGTACCTTATCAACTGATAACAAGAGAGCGAAATCAGGATAAATGCCAATCCCTATTACGGGTAGAAAGATACAGATAGAAATAAAGAGTTCTCGTGGTCCAGAATCGAAAAAATTATAATTTTTAACATCGAATAGCTTGTATCCATAGAACATCTGACGTAACATAGATAAAAGATAAATAGGAGTTAATATCATTCCCATTGCCATTACAAAAGTAATTAGCACTTTTGGCATTAAAAGATATTTTGAGCTGGTAATTATTCCAAAAAAAACTACTAATTCCGCAACAAAACCACTCATTCCTGGCAATGCAAGAGAAGCCATCGAGAAGCTGCCGAACATGGTAAATATTTTTGGCATTTGTATAGATATCCCCCCTATTTGGTCGAGATAAACAAGACGTATTCTATCACAACTCGTTCCCGCCAAGAAAAAAAGTGCAGCACCAATAAATCCATGAGAAAGTATTTGTAAAATGGCTCCATTTAGTCCCATGCCGGTTATAGAACCAATTCCTATAATTGTGAAACCCATGTGAGATACGGAGGAATAGGCTATTCTCTTTTTTAAATTACGTTGACCGAAAGAAGTTGAAGCTGCATATATTATTTGCGTTGTTCCCACTATCACAAACCAGGGAGAAAATATAGAATGAGCGTGGGGAAATAATTCCATATTGATCCGGATCAATCCATAGGCTCCCATTTTTAATAAGATTCCAGCTAAAAGCATACATGTACTGTAATGTGCCTCGCCATGGGTATCTGGTAACCATGTATGTAGGGGTATAATTGGCAATTTGACAGCATAAACAATAAGGAAACCAAAATAGAATAGTATTTCCAATGCTACAGGATATGATTGATTGGCTAATCTTTCAAAATCTAATGTCGGCTCATTGGAACCATATAAACCCATACCTGGAACTCCTATTAAGAGAAAAATAGAACCTCCCGCAGTGTACAAAATAAACTTTGTAGCCGAATACAGACGTTTCTTTCCCCCCCACATGGATAAAAGTAAGTAAACGGGAATTAATTCGAATTCCCACATAATGAAAAAAAGTAAAAGGTCTCTAGAAGAAAATAATCCTATTTGACCGCTGTACATTGCTAACATCAGAAAATAGAACAATCGTGAATTTCGAGTAACCGGCCAAGCCGCTAAAGTAGCTAAAGTGGTGATAAATCCTGTCAGTAAAATAGGTCCTACGGAAAGCCCATCGATTCCCAATCTCCAGTGAAAATTTAAAAGATTTATCCATTGAAAATCTTCTTCCAGTTGGATTAATGGATCGTCCAATTGAAAATGGTAACAGAATGCATAAGTCGTTAGAAGGAGCTCTAATAAGCATATACATAAAGTATACCACCGAAACACCTTATTCCCCCTATGAGGGAGAAAAAAAATGGAAGAACCCGCGAATATCGGCAAAACAACAAGTATTGTTAACCAAGGAAAATAACTCGTGATAAAGACAAGATACGCTTTGACCAGAAAAGCCCGCGCTCGGAAAAATATTATATTATTTATATAGTACGGGCTTTTGTCGGTAAAGAGGAATCAAATGATTCGAGTGGAGTTTTTGTAACGTATCAATCAATAAGATAGACCCATGCTTCGAGTTGTTTCATGCCATAAATAAACGCGGACACTTAAAAAATCTGTTGGGCAAGCGGACTCACATCTCTTACAACCCACACAATCCTCAGTTCTTGGCGCGGAAGCAATTTGCTTAGCCTTACATCCGTCCCAAGGTATCATTTCCAGTACATCTGTGGGACAGGCTCGTACACATTGAGTACACCCTATACATGTATCATAAATTTTTACTGAATGTGACATTGAAACTATAAATTCCAGTTTTTAACATAAAAAATTTCGATCTGGTATGGCAAAATAATAAGTAGTAAATAAATTATATATTTATTTTGTAGACACCAGACGAATCAGTGATTTATATCCACTTTTTTTTCAATATATTTTATTTCTAAATCTGTTTATGAGAAAGTGCCAAGAGACTTTGATTCCCGTTTCAACAATCAAAGTAATACGAATCGCATATATGAATTCAAATAGGTCAATAATACAATATTTACTAGTAATGGAATTCCAATAAATAACTATATGTCTTTATTTATATAATGAATGATTACGACTAATTATTCAACAAATTCGATTGATTGATATGAGTTGATTTTATGTTATGATGGATCGACGAAACAATAGCTAGCCCAATAGCCGCTTCCGCCGCTGCAATAGCTATGACAAAGATTGAGAAAATGTCTCCTTTTAATTGGCGACTATCAAATAAATCAGAAAATGTTACGAGATTTATATTAACCGAATTTAGTATAAGTTCAAGACACATAAGTGCTCTAACCATGTTTCGACTTGTGATTAATCCATAGATACCAATAGAAAATAAATGGATACTAAAAAAAATTACATGCTCGAACATCATCAACTAACTCCTCATCAATCTCGATTCATTTAAATATAAACAATAATTTGACTGATTCGATTGACTAGAATAGAACAATTAAATAAAAAAGAAAGGTATTGGCAATAGATTTAACTAAAAATTTGATTCTTTTTTTTATTTGATTGAAAATTTCGAATTCTTAGACCTTTTTAAAATTCTAAGTATTTATTATTGACGAGCCATAGTAATTGCACCTATTAAAGAAACTAAAAGAATTATAGAAATGAGTTCAAATGGAAGATAAAAATCCGTTGATAAATGAATCCCAATCTGTTGAACGTTAATTATTAGGTCTTGCTCTAGAATCTGGTTTGATTTTGTAGTCCAAAGAATTCCGTACCATGATGTATCTAGGATAGTAGTAATTAGTGAAAAAAGAATACTTATACAAACCAATAAAGTGATCCCATCTCCGACGGTCCAAAGACGAGAATCATTGGAATATTCTGAACCATTCATGAACATTACAGCAAATATGATTAATACATTTATGGCTCCCACATAAATAAGGAGTTGTGCAGCAGCTACAAAATAGGAATTTGATGGAATATATAATAAGGATATACAAACAAGAACCAATCCCAATGAAAAGGCGGAATAAATTGGATTGTTAAATAATACTACTCCCAGACCCCCCAGTATAAGAACGGATCCCAGAAATACTACAAGAATATCATGTATTGGTCCAGATAAATCCATTATGTATAAAATAAGAGATAAATAAGTCTAACGATTTCATGATTTTACTAAATAGCCCATTAGGAAGGGAAAAGGGGTTACACCCTTTTTCTTGTATATGATATGTTCCTAATGTAGTATAGATTAATATAGATATAGATAAAGTTATTGGACCAATCCTACTTTTTTTATCCTAGAAAGAAAAGAGTAGTTTAAATTTTTAATTTCGAAATCATCACGAAAAATGGATTATAAGTTTTAATCAAAGAGTGATTCTTCACAAATAATAGTCATTATTTCTAGTTACTTAATTTATAGTTACTGACGAACAAAAAAAAAGTATCTTTTCTATCAAATTAGAAAAACAAGACCTTACTAATTGGTAATCGTTCTTGAATCGAGGGATTTATCTTTGTATATTTTGATTTGAGTTGAATTTCTAACGGTTTGAATTGTGTAATCTCCAATTATTGATATTGGTAGCCGGCCTAAAGCAATTTGATTATAATTCAATTCGTGACGATCATAAGTGGAAAGTTCATATTCTTCAGTCATTGATAAACAATTTGTTGGACAATATTCGACACAGTTACCACAAAATATACAGACACCGAAATCAATACTATAATTAAGCAATTGTTTCTTTTTTATATCTTTTTCAAATCTCCAATCAACAACGGGTAGATCTATGGGGCATACACGAACGCAGACTTCGCAAGCAATACATTTATCAAATTCGAAATGTATTCGACCGCGTAAACGTTCTGAGGTGATCGATTTTTCATAAGGATATTGAATAGTTATAGGTAAACGATTTGTGTGGGATAAGGTAATTATGAAACTTTGACCAATGTACCTTGCGGCTCGTATTGTTTGTTGACCATAATTCAAGAACCCAGTCACCATAGGAAACATATTGTAGATATTGATGAATCCGTTTTTTTCTCTTGTTTAAGGGAGGTTACGAGTATAGAATATCATTATTGTATTCTGTTATTTATAGTGAAACAAGTTGGAAAGAAGTTGTCAATAATAGATTACCCAGAGAAATAGGTAAAAGAAATTTCCATCCAAGATTTAACAACTGGTCCATTCTCATCCTAGGTAAGGTCCATCTTGTTGCGATAGAGATGAACAGAAACAAATAAGCTTTAGCTAATGTAATAAAGATACCAATTGTTATTCCAAAGACTCCATTTATTCCGAATGGTTCAGGAATAGATATGTACGGAATAAACAAATTCCACCCCCCTAAATAAAGAACTGTTACAAATAAGGAAGAAACTAATAGATTTAGGTAAGAAGCAACGTAAAATAACCCATATTTGATACCTGAATATTCGGTTTGATAACCTGCTACTAATTCCTCCTCTGCTTCTGGTAAATCAAAGGGTAATCTTTCACATTCTGCTAGAGAAGAAATTAGAAAAACAATAAAACCTATAGGTTGCCGCCACAGATTCCACCCCTCAAAACCATATTTTGACTGTGCCTCAACTATATCGACTGTACTTGAACTGTTAGATAATCATAGTTGATAAGAACATCACTGTTTCCATCACTATTTCAAAACCGTACATGAGATTTTCACCTCATACGGCTCCTCTATGGCCGAAAATAAATGTAAGGACCTGTTTGATATTATTGGTATCCTTTCCTTTTCTTGGAGGGTGGATACAATAAAAAAACATTGGAAAGTCCCACAAATTAGACCAACGCAATTCTGTTTGCTAGAATAATAAAAGGGGCGCTTCCGAATTGATCTCATCCCTTATAATTATAATGAATCTTAGTTTGGTAATAGTTTTATCCTTCAATAAAATACTCATTATATCACTCAATAGATAGAAAGAATTAGGCACCAGTTCATGAATCATCAATAAGAAGAATGGAATGACACATGTATGTATATTATATATTATATGGGAAAAAATAAAGAAAAGGATCTTTTTTTCCGTTCTATTATTGTATTCTTTTTTTTGCTCCTGTTCTTCTTTCTCTTTCTCAGAAGAGAGTACTCCTTACTCTTACTAAAAAATAAATAAATAAAATAAAGGATTAATTCGTTCTTGATAGTCATTTCTTTATTCAGTGAATAGGAGCATACTCTAGATCGAAATCGTGGGGAAGTACTGCTTGATCGTTTCTACCAACTTAAAGCCCCTATTATGATTCGTTTATGTAGAAATACCTCTTTTTTTTTTTGATACCTGACATTATTTCCATTACTAATCCTTTGTGTACCTTGGTGTTCCTAACGGTTCACTGATTTTTGATTGATCCCTCGCTGTGTAAACTCCATAACGCGGATCTTTTGCACCCGCTTCAAGATATGATAACTAATCAAAGAATTTAAATCTCGGGATAAACAGTTTTCACTGCTTATGTTTAGTTTTACTTTATTCTTGTATATAAGGAATGAGATTTTATCTTTTTACTACAAATTTCTAAGTTGTTTTGTTTCACTCATATAACTATCTAGTTTAACTCATCCATCTGAATGGAATGAAATGATGAAAAAAAAGAAGATATTTATTCAATACATTACATTTACCTTCCTTTATTTAATTTCTAGGAAGGGTCAAAATTCATGTTCCAACGACTCACACGTAGAGATATGGATAATACACATAGAGTTAATGGTATTTCATAACTAATAGATTGAGCGGCAGCTCGTAGACCACCCGAAAAGGAATATTTATTATTCGATACATATCCTGATATAAGAAGACCAATAGGAGCAATACTGGAAATGGATATCCATAAAGAAACGCCTATACGGAGATCGGCTAAAACAAGTCGATACCCAAAAGGAATTACTAAATAACTTAGTAGGGTTGATATGACCGCTATAAACGGTCCGACACTAAACAAACGAATATCTCCCCTAGATGGTAGTAGGTCCTCTTTAAAGAGTAGTTTAGTCCCATCTGCTAGAGCTTGAAGAATCCCCAACGGGCCCGCATATTCAGGCCCAATACGTTGTTGGATCGCTGCAGATATTTCTCTTTCTAACCATACAATTACCAGTACCCCTATTGTTATTCCCAATATAAGGGTCAAAACGGGGACAAACAGCCAGATAAGTCCATAGATTTCTTTTAAGGATTCCAATTTATAAAAGGAATTGATAGCTTGTACTTCTTCTGTGCCAATTATCATTTCAACGATCAACTTCTCCCATAATGATATCTATACTACCTAATATCGTCATGATATCAGCCAATTTCATTCTTTTAATTAGTTGAGGAAGAATTTGCAAATTGATGAAACCGGGTGGACGAATTTTCCATCTCCAAGGGAAAACACTATTATCTCCTATCAAATAAACCCCTAATTCTCCCTTCGGGGCTTCTACTCTTACATAAAGCTCTTGTTTCGACAATTCAAAATTAGGTGAAGGTTTTTTTTTACTAATAAATCTATATTCAAAATCATTCCATTCGGAATTTTTTGTTCTAGCAAAGCGCCGAACTTCTAAATTTTCATAGGGTCCTCCTGGAATTCCTTCTAGAGCCTGTTGAATAATTTTTACAGATTCCCTCATTTCGCCAATTCGCACTAAATAACGAGCTAATGAATCTCCTTCTTTTTGCCACTGAACTTCCCAATCAAATTCATTGTAGCATTCATAATGATCAATTTTGCGAAGATCCCATTGGATCCCAGAAGCTCGTAACATTGGTCCGGATAAACCCCAATTTATTGCTTCTTCTCCGCCAACAACGCCCACTCCTTCAACTCGTTCCAAAAAAATGGGATTCTGTGTAATAAGTTTTTGATACTCAACAACTCCAGTTAAAAAATAATCGCAGAAATCCAAACATTTATCTATCCAGCCATGAGGTAGATCGGTAGCTACTCCTCCGATACGGAAATAATTATGCATCATTCGCATACCTGTGGCAGCTTCGAATAGATCATATAGCAATTCCCTCTCTCTGAAAATATAGAAAAAGGGAGTCTGCGCACCGATATCCGCCATAAAAGGTCCAAGCCATAACAAATGAGAAGCTATACGGCTTAGCTCCAGCATAATTACTCTGATATAGCTGGCCCTTTGAGGTACTTGAACATTTCCCAGTTGTTCTGGTGCATTTACCGTTATTGCTTCTGTGAACATAGTAGCTAAATAATCCCAACGTGTTACATAAGGAAGATATTGTATAATTGTTCGGTTTTCTGCTATTTTCTCCATCCCTCTATGTAAATAGCCCAATATAGGTTCACAGTCAATAACATCTTCACCGTCGAGAGTAACAATTAGTCGAAGAACACCATGCATTGATGGGTGGTGAGGACCCATATTGACTATCATGAGATCTTTTCTTGTGGCGGGTACAGTCATATCTTTTATTCCCTAATTCATTATTCCATGAATTTTTCAATTGAGGTTTCTAATAAGAAAAAATTCAAACAAATATTAAACTTAACGAGTTTTTAGTTCACGAATATCCAAATTACTAATTAATTTCTTATAACGTATTCTACTTTTCTTTGACAAATAAGCCAGCAAGCGTTGACGTTTTCCCAGAATTCTTCGTAGACCCCTTTGTGATAAAAAGTCTTTTTTGTGAAATTCTAAATGCGAAGTAAGTCTCCGTATCTTATTAGTGAAATTGAATACTTGAAATTCAACAGACCCTTTGTTTTCCTCTTTTTCTTCTTGTGGAATAACCGAGATTAATGAATTTTTGACCATAAAAAAATTTTTCAACATCCATTTTTATTTTTTTTTACCGAGCAGGAATAATAATAATTATATTATAATAATGCTAGTCATTTTAATCTGGTATACGCAAAAACTTAGATTTATTCATATATTTTTTATCCTATCAAAATCTAATTTTATGTTTGAAAGAAAATTAGATTTAAATTTAATATAAGGAGATATAATACATTTCATGTATGAAAGATAATTATTTCTTTGTACCTAAGAACATTCGCCCACTTTACTATTCCTAGCGCCAATCAAATAAAATTGATATGCTATTAAATCCATATAATGTAATTATATGTACCAAAATTAACCCAAGGTACATTTTTTGTATCTATCGAGTACATTATGCAATATACAGGCAATATATCATTAACTAACTCTGAATTGTGGATACATATGTATCCTTGACATACTGAAACGACTTCCATTATTGGTATCAAACCAATATCGATTCATACAAGCTAAATCTTCTAATCGATAATCGGGCCAAAAAATAAATTTGAGTTTAATAAATTTATTTGTATCCGTATTACGATGTTTGTCCTTATTCAAAAATTCTTCACAGTTTCTTATCTTGTTTTCGTTGAAAAATATTGGATTTATATCCACAGCATTCCAATTCCAGGAATGGAAACAAATTCGAATTCTCAATTCTCTACGACGTCTAGGAGATAGAATATTTTCTGGAACAAGCAAATTATAATAATTTTTTTCTACATTCACAAGCATATTGCTATGTTGTGCAATGGATCTGTCGAAATTTCTCTTATCAACATTTCTTTTTTTTATGCATTTTCTATTAGTTTCGGTTTGGTCTTTACTCTTATCAAACAAGGAAATACTTATGGTTTGATAGATAATAAATTGTCCATTCCTTTTTAGAAATAAAGGAATTGGTTCAATAATCAATATTCCTAATTGTATCAATTCTTTAATAGATAGATCCTTCTGAATTAACATTATATCCGGGCGTGTCTCTCCTCTTTGAATAGAAGATATAGCAATTTCCTTAATATTTTTCATTCTAAGCAGTAGAAAAGACGCCTTGATATTATCGATCATTATTTCATTCGAGGAGTTATCCCATCTTAATTGAAAAGGGAAAATTTTATTCAGGAATAATTCTAGTTCTTCTTCCTTTTCCTTCCTGCTCTTGAATTTTATTTTATTTCTACCTTTTTTAAGGTCTGATTTCAGGGAATCTTTTTCAACATCTCTTTTTTTCTTTTGTTTTAGTAGACCCGGTCCACGCTTTCGTTGGCTACTTTTTTTTTTTTCTTGGTTCGGATTTTTTAATTCAAGATATTCTTTTTGGTTGGATGATATATGACGATTCTTTTTTTTATTTACGTTGATTTTTTTCTTTGGATTTTGAATACTATTTTCATTTCTATTCAAATCTAAAAGAAGTAATTTAATTGGTATAATCCATGGGTTAATCTTATATGTATCAAAAAGTAGCACAAATTGTGGGAAAAATAAAGATTCTAATTCTAGATTTGATATGTTATCATTATGATAGAATCTATCTTGATTCATCCCTATCCAATCAAAAAAGTTTTTTTTTTTTGATACCTTGGTTTGTTGATGAATTGAAATATCCCTTTTTTCCGCTTTTTTATATTTTTTAATTTCCTTATTTTTAGTAATCTTGGCACCAAGATGCGTGTTGGTCCAAGTATCAATATCGATATTATTTCTAATAAAAAAATGGAAAATTCTACAATTTAAATATTTTCTATCCAGATTTTTATTCGTATCAATAATATATCTTTCTTCTAGATAATTACTAATAGCTGTATTTACCAATAGATAAAAGGGGTCAAGTTTCAATCTATTGAAACTATATGGAATTTCTTGGTTACCGTTTACTTCTAATTTTGATCCATAAATATATGAGTCCTTGTCCTTTTTATCCCCATAATTCATATATTTATATGAAAAAAGATCATATCTGTAGTTTTTTTTTAATTTTTCTTTTTTTTTTTTCAATAAATCCACTTCCTTCGTGTAATGGTTCATTTTTTCCTTTTTATATGAATCCAATTTAATTGAGTCTTTATTTTGAACCAGACAACGTCGATTTACTATATTTCTCCATTTTTTCGGTTCTAACTGAGACCATTTAGTCTGGGATAAATTGTATTGATAATTACCCTTTAACCAGTTTTTCCATTCATTCATTCTAGACTTTTTTATTTTCTTATTATATATTATTGATTTGGAATCAAATATTCCTCGTTTTATACAAAAATCCTTTATCTTATACCTAATAAAATGTTGGGCGCTGTGATCTTGAAGTACAGATCTCAAGTGATACTTGTTAAGTAATTGTATTTGTGATAATTTGTAAAATACATATGTTTGTGACAAAGAAGATAAATCACAATGACTAGTTAAATTATTATCGATACTGTTAGTATTCAAAAACGAATTTTTTATAGTCGAAAAAAAGTTCATTGTGCTTTGATTTGTTTCATCAATTCCTTCTTTTTTTTTTTTAATGGATTTATTGATAATTTTTTTTGTTGATTCAAAGAAAAGTTGCGCATTGATCCTGGGAATGGTAATTGCACATACAAAAATATCTATGTATATTTTATCAATGAAAGATTTGATAAAATAATATGATTTACGTATTAATCGGATATTGTTTCTTTTGAATAGCTGCCAAATATATTTCTTAGATTCCGAAGTTAGAACTCTTTTTTTATTGTCTTTTTTGTTTCGTTCTATTTGATTCTTGATTGTTATGATCCTATCAGAAAGATCTTTAATTTTTTTTTCTATAAGAGCAGAATTTATCCAATTCGTGGATAGAATTTGAATGGTCGATTCATCATTAATTTTATTATGGATTTTATAATTTTTTATATTTTCATTCGGGTCATATATTTTAACTTTACTCAACTCAAATAAAAAAATTGGATTTATTTTTTCAAATTCTTTTATTATTCGTTTTATAACTAGAACTATTTTTATGTTCCATCCTGTGTTTTTTTTTTTAACGTTTCTAATTGTTCTTTTGAATTCTTTATAAATGAGTTGAAAAAACGAAGATCGTTTTCGGGGAGAACCGAATGGGCGTTTCGCTTCCGTTCCCCATATTGTTAAAAAAAAAAAATTGTCCGTTTTTACTTTTTTTTTCATTGAATCTCTATGATGAGACTGTACCTTAGATCTTCTCCAAGATTTCAGACAGAAAGGAAATATAATTTTTATCTGAATCCCGTCTGTTAACCAACCCTTTGGAAATTCTGTTTCTGATAATTGAACACCGTTATAGGTACATTTAACGTGCATTTCTCTATTCCATTCCTTCAAATCCTCGTACCACTCAGGCAATTGGGATAATAACATAAGGCCAACATTTTTAGCTATTATTAACGAAGGTAATACAATGTATTTTCTAATAAAAGAGTGAGTTAATAATATCGAACTTCTTATTGGTTGACCAAATAGAATAGTATCCCAAGTTTCGGATATTGTTATCTCATCATTTTCTTCTTTTTTTTTTTTTGCCCCTTCCTCCTCAAAATAGGGGATTTTAAATTCTGATTCTATACCAAACCAATTCCTAAAAATTATATTTTTTATTTCAGAAATATTAAAAACAGACAAAATCAATGTTTTGTCTGTTCGATCCAAAAAAAGGGGAGAGTGTACATTTGCTTGAAAAATTTCCCAAATAACTGTTTTGCGTCTTTCAGCGCGCATGGATCCTTTTATTATATCCCGACGAAAATCTGATTCTTGAGCGTAACGTACCAAAGCCACTTCTTCTTCTTCTTCTTTATCAATATTACTATTATTAGTACTAGTATCTAAATTACTATTCCGATTGTTATTATTATAAATTACCACGCGTTTGGATTTTCTTGAACGCATCTCAAAAATTTCCGTCGATTCTTCCTGAATTTCTTCTCCCTGCTCATAAAAATTATCGTTCAATAATTTATATGACCATCGAGAAAGCTTTTTACTTATTTCTTCTATTCTAATAGATTTATTTTTAATTGTTCCTTTATCATTTGGATCAGTTCTAATTACCTCAAATAAAAATTTAAAAGGTTTTTCTTTATTTTCTGAATCCATTTTTTTTTGTTCTGACAATAAATAATTTTTTTTTTTAAAATTAAAACTAGGTTCGGGCTCGAAAGAAAATTCGCCAATTGGGGGTAAAGAATTAGTTTTAGTACTAGAATTAAATAATGATTCCCTATCAAACGTTTGATGTTCAATTTTTCGGAAGTCGGTAGAAAGTATACCATAAATTTTATTTATCCAAAATATTTCTACGGAATCCCCTGTAGAAATGATTAAATCACTTATGTTTGCACTTGAATATAATTTTTTGATTGTTATGCGAAATGGTCCGTTCAAAAAAGGATCGTACGTTTTGGACAGACATTCTTGCTCATTTTTATCATTATAAAATCTGGTCTTTTTTTCAAACATATCTAGAACAGGAGATTCCTTCTCTTTTTCTAGAACTTTGATTCTACTTATCAATTCATTTCTTAAGTTGTATTTCTTTTGTTCATGGGTATAAACAAAATAATTATATAGGTCTTCATAGCATGATTTTTCTTTTGTGTATAAATAAATTTTTCGTTCTATCATTTCCGAAAAGGTTGATAAACTGGGTGGATATGTAAAAGATATTATTTGTTTTCCATCGCTTGAACATGTATAAAAAAAATATTGTGAAAGTTCATTTCGTACAGCATTTTCAAATAGATAATTTTTTATATATCGAAATGGACGATTCCATCGTTTATAATCGAAAAGAAAGGTAATAAAAGGTTTTTCAAATCGGAGATAGGTCTTTTTTTGTTCTTTTCCATTCACCCGGATCTCTTCTGTTTCATCTATTTTTTTCGGATCCTCCTTTTCTTCCGAAGAAAGGGAAGGGTCTTCTTCGGTGGATCCCCCTTGTTCGTGTTTAGTCTCCTTCGTTTCGGAAGTTGTTTCTACATCGCTTTCTTCCTCACTTTCTGCCCTTTCTTCTGTTTCTGAAGTTTCTTTCATCAGTTTATTAGTGACAATAGGGGACGGCATTCTGCCTAAATAGTAGACACAGGTGATAAATAAGAGAATACTAAAGATTCGAGCCATAGAATTTCTCAATTCTGACACAAAGTACTTATTAGATCGAATAGAATGATTTTGCCGTATCCAGAATAATAACAATCCAACCCATTTCATGAAAAAAATGTGACCAATTAACCAACCA